CGAGCGGTAAGGCGGGGGACTGCAAATCCTTTTTCCCCAGTTCAAATCCGGGTGTCGCCTGATCAACAAAAAAATAGAAATCCCTTATCTTATTTGATTTGCTTTTGATTTGCTTTTGCTGATAGAACTCGTTGAATTTTTCACCAGCAAAAGAAAATGGAGGGAAAGAACTCTTGATATTTGCTTGATTCGAAACATCTGCAAGTTCGGTTCTCTCAAGCTAAAGTGCTGTAAATCCTTGCCTCGAGGATTCAAGGACAGATTATAAGTGAAAGGGAATTGGTAAATATTTCTATAAAGGCCCTTACACTACTAATGGAGTCTTTAATTCACGGGTCTTGAATTAGATTGGATAGTCTGATGGCTAATCTAATTAGTGGTTGTGAGAAGCTACTTTGTATACAGACTCATAAGGTTCTTCTAAGTGCTGGGGCATTCAATAAAATAAATACCAAATTCGATGGAAAATTGACTTTTATATATCAAAAAACTGAAAAAAGAAAGAATTTCTTTTCAATAAACCTGTGTTCCTCCGATTGTTTCACAGAGACAATCGTTAGACATAGACAGTAAGGATTAGATCAAATGGGAAATAAAAGTATGTGATAGATAATGATCTATCTTGATTCTATCTTTTTATGTCTTTTTTTTTTTTTACTTAATGAGATGAAGCACAAGAAAGAACAGGCCTTATTATTCCTACATCTTAGGAAAATTTCCTTGAGACTTCAAAAGGGGTCACTGCATATTTTACTTGTGCTTAACCCTTTCTGATTCTACTAAAAAAAACCCGTTCCTATAAGAACTTTTTAGAGGCGGATTTTTTGACCCCGGGGTCAGAATCCTTTTTGATTTTTTGACCCCGGGGTCAGAATCCTTTTTGACTATGCGCTAGTGATTCCACTATTATTAGTGAACAATAATGGAATAATTCCTTGATAGAAATAGGGGACATAATTTACATGGATATAGTAAGTCTTGCTTGGGCTGCTTTAATGGTAGTTTTTACATTTTCCCTTTCACTCGTAGTATGGGGAAGAAGTGGACTCTAGAGGTATTACTAATTTTGAGTTGAAGAATCAAAGCATATCAATTGTTTTTTTTTATAGATGGTTTTTTTTTGATAGATGGTTTTTTTTTGATTTGGTTTTTATTTGTTTCCCTCTTGACTCACCAAAGAGAAAAAAAGTTCTGCTATGTTTATGTTATTAATTGGATCCACATCCTCTATGGGAAACAACATATACATAGGAATTGTCCAAAGAAAGACTATACATAATAAGATCTTATCTTAGGCAAGTCGCATATTCTATTGCGTACTTAACTTACCAACTGTTTTCTTATTTTCGAAATTTTATCTATATTATATGCTTTTCTATAGGCTTTATTGACTCATTTCCTATTTTATGAGTCATTTCATATCATGCCGAAAGAAAGATTGAAAAATGATGGGGTTTACTCTTTCGGGATCCGAAGAAATTGCCAGAGAACCCCTTGGTCAGATGTTAACTGCTCAATCAATTACTTCTTCGGCATGCCCATACTTTTTTTTTGAAAATAATCCGAGATCTAGCAACGAGAACCGTAATATTATTAATTGCTTTTCAGTTATTTCAGATTGCATGCCCATACTTTTTTTTTGAAAATAATCCGAGATCTAGCAACGAGAACCGTAATATTATTAATTGCTTTTCAGTTATTTCAGATTGATTGGAATCAAGACAAATTAAATAGATGAAGTAAAGAAATCGAATTTGGATACTATGTACATTACATATATCAATACATATATCACGAAGATATAGAATGTAGATTAATCTACATTAAGCCTGTATTTTTATACAGTACAACTTGTTAGATTACAATAACAAAAATAGCGAGTATGGTAGAAAGAAATATATGAATCTTTCTACCATACTATCGGATCTCAACTATCGGATCTCATAGAATACTATACCGTCATTTAATTTAAGTTAAGACGTGAGACTCAAATCTTTTTGATTTCTTCTATTTCGTCAATCATTGACTAAGCAAATAAGTCAAGTTTGATTCAAATCAATCACTTTGACTGACTGTTTTTACGTATATTATAAGTAAAAAAGCAGTAGGAACTAGAATGAAGAGTGCAGTAGCAATAAATGCGAGAATATTTACTTCCATAATCTCATTGTTTTTTTATTTGGCAATAACCCGGGATTTAATCCCATAGAGATGATAAATCTTTCGCCTGCAAATTCAATGGGATGAATTACACCTCGATGATATTGAATCAGATCAATATCATGAATAACAATATCGGAGCTAGCAAATCAATTCATCGTCGAGAATTGAATAGTATAACATAGGAAGATCTTTTATCCATAGCTCGTCAAAAATTGGATTCCTAATCCAACCCTTTTGCTTTTATTTTTTATTTGAATTTCTTTTCCATTCTTGTTTTTTTTCTATAACCTACCACCCTCCTTCTACAATCATCTGTAGATGTATGATTTGAACACTCTTAAGTTTCCATTGGTTACAAAAACAAACCAAAACAAACAATAGAAGCGAAATAGAAAAGAAGGAAAAGAGTTAAGTACTTTTTTTTTAACTATAGAATTAATTTTCTTGGAAAACAAATAAATAAGAAATAAGTGTGATAAAAAGAAGTCCCAGTATAAAAACAATCTAATATTCCATCAAATTAACTATTTCTTTTAGAGAACTATTTCATTTAAAGAAAAAAGATTATTAAAAAAAAAAAAAGATTATTCATTCCACCTCTCTAAGCGCGGTTGGATCCTTGTTTGATCTTTATTAATATCCTCTTTTATTGGATTAAAAAAGGGTCGCATATATCAAAAGTTCAGTGTTCAATTTGAATGAGATAGATTCTTTCAAACTCAAACTAGTAATTGAAGTTAGACAAACTCGGAACCCAAAAAGGAAAGAAATACCTTTTATTTTCACTTCAAAGCAAAAAAAAAAAAAGAATCGACCGTCGGAAAAAAAAAAAAAAAAAAAAAAAAAAAAAAAAAAAAAAAAAAAAAAAAAAAAAAAAAAAAAAAATCAATTTGAATGAGATAGATTCTTTCAAACTCAAACTAGTAATTGAAGTTAGACAAACTCGGAACCCAAAAAGGAAAGAAATACCTTTTATTTTCACTTCAAAGCAAAAAAAAAAAAAGAATCGACCGTCGGGAATCAAATTCGACTGTTTGTATCCCTTTTTACATTCAAAAAAAATGGAGAGATGAATTAATGTATTTTTTATTGGATTTGATTCCGTCGGGACTGACGGGACTCGAACCCGCAGCTTCCGCCTTGACAGGGCGGTGCTCTGACCAATTGAACTACAATCCCAGGGAAATGAAAGAGTAGAGTATAAATATTCTACTGATTGTATTTAAAATTTAATACAGTTCTATTTCGATTAGAAATACCGTGTTATAACAGTTATAACACGGCGCGGGATATGATATTAATATCCCCATAAAAGGGCGCTTTCTGAGAGCGACAAATCGAGTGATAATAACTCATCACTTTAAGTAAAATGATAAAAAAAAAAAAGAGCAAATCCTTTTTTTTTTCTTCTTTTCCTTACACTTTCTAATTAGAGATCCTGATATGAAATTAGATTGTTAGCAAAATCAGAATTTTTGGGCAAAGCAAATAAAAATAAAATAAATAGAACAGAGCAAATAAAGCGGCAGGGATATATCAGAAAATTTTACTTTTTTTATTTTAAGCCGAAGCCAGAATTTTTGAAGAACAAATGGGCTATATCATTTCATGGTGGATCAGCGAATTCTTGGGCCGAGCTGGATTTGAACCAGCGTAGGCATATTGCCAACGAATTTACAGTCCGTCCCCATTAACCGCTCGGGCATCGACCCAGGAAGAATCAAGTCTAGGCTTATTGATAATCCATGATCAACTTCCTTTCGTAGTACCCTACCCCCAGGGGAAGTCGAATCCCCGTTGCCTCCTTGAAAGAGAGATGTCCTGGACCACTAGACGATGGGGGCATATTTGCCCGACCGCCATCATACTATACTATGCTCATGATATAGTATGAACAGTTTTTTTGAAATTGTCAATAGAATGGAATGCTCTAACTAGACTCGAAAGATCTTTTCATAAATCATTAATTCGAATCGCTATTCGAGAAAAAAAATTATTACTATTCTCTAAATTCTATATTATCTAGAAAATAATAAAATAGAATGAATATTTAAATAAAATAAAAAAAGAAATAGAAAGAAAATATTACTATTCTCTAAATTCTATATTATCTAGAAAATAATAAAATAGAATGAATATTTAAATAAAATAAAAAAAGAAATAGAAAGAAAATAGAAGTAATACGAACTGAAGTATAGGATCCTTTCAGGAAGTGATTCAGCTGTTCTGGAAGGCGGATTAAACTCCAGTTTTGTCACTTTCATTCATTGATTCACTCCTTCTTTCTTAAGATGAGAGAGAAATATCTCTATCCCAGAATAAGCCAAGAAATTAACAAACGAGAAATTTTGAAATCTGGGAACTGGGAAAGGGGATCAAGAAGTTATTGAAATCCTTTCTTTAAGAATTTGTTTGATTCAGGGGACAAGTTGAATTTCTTTATCATATGATTCGATGAAATATCTTGGATCTATGTGCAATTGGTAGGTAATATCAAATCCAATTTTGACCTGATACCACCCTCCTTAAGGATATAAAATTTTTCCTTACTGAATGAGCCACCAGCTATTCTGTGTCTACTGCATCTATTTAGATAAATTATCTATCTATATATATGGAATCTATTTCGATTATATAATCTATTTCGATAAATTCTATATCTATCTAGAATTTCGATATATAATCTATATATAGATTATTCTATAGATATAGAAATATGGATCTTATCCGCATAGTAGTGATTTGATTGATTCAAAAATTGGGGCCCTTTTAACTCAGTGGTAGAGTAACGCCATGGTAAGGCGTAAGTCATCGGTTCAAATCCGATAAGGGGCTTT